TATCTCGAGATAATGGTGATTAAGGTCTAACAGGAATCCTAATTCCCAATCGGCTTTATCAAGACCGTCCACTTTTGCCTAAGTCTAAGTCGAACGAGGAGAGAAGATACTCGACCAAGGCAGAGGAAGAAGTGACAGACGCAAGGGAATCTTCTTCAGTTTCACTCTTCTGGTACTAACTATGCATATGTGAGGAGGAAGGACCTAGCCTAGCCCTTTAGTTAGGAAAGGTGGAAAGCTAAAGGAGATATCAATCTTAGGACTGCAATAGGGCTTGCTTAGTCACCTCCTTAACTCATAGAATGCTTGAAAACTATCTTAACTGATCTGATTGTGACTTGCTTTCCAAAACCAAAACAGGATAACTCAAAGGCTTGATCACTGGATTACTTCCTAGGTAAATACACTATTACTTACCTAAAGCAGAATAAAATAGATATTCTCATTTAGCGGAAAAGCAAGCAGACTTCAATCAGTCGAAAGCAAACCCCAGAGCAATTGATGGTATGTAACAGAACTACCAAGAAAAGGAACGGAGTAACTGGCTCCCTAAAGAAAGGAACTTTACGTCTTTCAAATTCACTTGCTAGTTTGTACTTTAATGTTTAAAATGAATTGGCCAAGATCAAAAGCATATTGGATAATGCTTATTCCAAGGAGAGTGGCTTGACCTAGAACTATATAACCCGCTATTATACCGGGGCTTTCCTAAAAGTAAAAGTCTAAAATGGGGAGCATGCCCGAAATGATAGGCCTTTAGGCCTTATATCGTATCCAAGCTATCCCCGAGAGTCCATCCTGTAAGTCCCGTTAGGCCCATAGTGCCCATTATTGGTAGTACTGAAAGCAAGTTATTAACTCAAAGCTTATTTCGCCCTTATGCCTAACCTTTGGGATGAAAGAGACTCAAGAGGGATTAACCGTTTGTCCTTCCCGTAGAGATAGGACTAGAAAGATTGTCACATGTGAATATTCAGCTATAAACATAGATTTTTCTCGCCTAGATCTAATGGATTGAACTTTTAATAATCCTCCTTTCCTGCTTTTCTAACTGTTCTGGTTAAGGAAGGGATAAGTGATGGAACTGAACTAGCTTATTTGCTGTCTAGCCTTATAACCAGCTATTGATCTATATGGACGGCAAGAAACTAGCCGTTTGAAAAAGGGAAGAAAAAGTGACATGGACTACTACTGAATAACGGAGACTTTGTATTATCCCTTGTCTATAAAAGGTACTGGCTCGAAGACAGAAGCACTCGAACGTGATGAACTTATTGATCTATAACTTGCCATTTGATCCAACTTCTGGGAATTCCACTGCTAAATCAAGCCTAGACGACTTTAGCATCTCTCGCTTCAGGAATTTATTATATTAGAATGAGTTCTCTCCACCCACTATGGAGGAAGAAGAAGAGAAGCCCGGAGCTAGATAGGGTTAGAGCCGGGTTTGAATCCCAGGGTGTAGGATCAGATTACCTTATATGGCATTTAGTCATCAGTAGCTTCTTCGATCTAAGGCATTAGTCTGACTTCCCGGATGAGGAGCGGTAATAGAATCCCCAGTAAGTAAGGATTAATAAGAGAATACCTGGGAGAATGGGAAGAGCGAAATCCAGCGATAAAGTTATATTGGGCCCTAGAGGCTATTATAAGGCCTCTTCTTTCATCAGTTAGTTCCATGGGACTAGGAAGTTCTTAGGAGGGCTTGGGACGTGATTCAATGAAACTGCAACTTCCTGACTTGACGAAGCAGGGCCTGTAACAACAACAATAGAAAAAGAAGCTAATGCCATGGTTCTTATTACAGGCAGGGGAAAGACGAGGATTAGATTCTTCTAAGGTGGCTTTGCCTCATCAGTAGAAGATTCTATTATCAGGCATTAGTCACCGGCACCGGGGGAATTGATTAGGCTTTCAGACCCTACAGATAAGTTCGCTGATCAAGGATCATCTTCTATTCTATCTTCTGTCTTTCCTACCTTTTCTGATGAAGCAGGGAGGGGAAAGTAGATAGGAATGGATTCTTCGTTACGCTTTTCTCAATCACAGGAAGGGATGGCAACTCAATAGAAAGAGTAGGTTTGAAAGTCAAGTCAGGATCTCGCTGTTAAAGCAGGACGGGAATGCAATACCAATCGAAAGATCTGTTCCGGACTGCCTTTCCTAACTAACTAAATCCCCTGTAAGGGAAATAGAAATAGCTGACTTTTTCTTACTTCCAGGCCTACCTTCTCTGAGGCTGGCTTGTATCAATCAGGTCGGGCTTGTAACTAAAGAGACTGAGTTACCTCGGGCTGATCTTCTTTCTAAGGCTTAAGTTCATAGGCTGTCAGATCCTGAGGAAGCAGGGTAAAGACGAGACTGAAAATCAGCAACTAGAGAGTCAGTAACTTCCCGCCCTGGGTTTTATAAGTGATTAAAAGGTCATAGGAAGATCAGCGAAATAGGGTTTCCAACCTCTTTCGAACTTACTTCTTTACGGCTTTCGTAACTAGAAGCCCCGCAACTTCCTCAAAGACAAAGACTGCTACTTTTGCCTCCGTAACTTCATCAAAGAGGGCAACTTCCTCAGTCAGAGTTACGGGTGAAGAGAGGACGCTTTCAGAGCCTAGATCAATAGAAGAGCTAGATACGGGAATAGGCAAATCGGAGGCTGGAAGAGCCTCATCAGTAGATGATTCGATTTAAGGCATTGCCCCCTTCTCATCAGTAGCCGATTCTATTCTAAAGCCTGTAACTTCCCTACTAGATAGACTTTCTCTAGCTGGAAGCTAGCTAACCTTGACTACTGGTATTTCATCCCTTGCTGAAGTGAAGAGGCGTGGCAGTGAATAGTAAGTTCTTAGGAGGGACTTTGGCCTAAAGGCCCCAAGTCCTTTTTGTTTTGAGTGAGTTAGAGTTCTTTGCTGATGCTGACTTCGTAAGTCAATAGAAAAGGGAATCATCTTTTCTGACTGACTTGCCTTCTAAGACTTCCAAGCCTACCATATCTCTTGAAGCAGGGGATTGAGTCAAAACCATTCATTTGAGATTGAGGCTGACTGGACACTATCCTTTTTTATCACCAAGGAATGATAGTAAGCAAAGGTAAACATCTTCTATTATCAGGCATTTAGTCCGTAAGAGTTCCGGCTGAATCTAGGGGAATAGTAATAGATTAACCGGGACTTGGATAAGAAGAAATTAGAAGGCTTTGCCTATAGCTACTAAAGGAGAATCTTACCTTCAAAGGCTGCTTTTCTTCCTGCAGTTAGGCCTGTACCTGCTAGCAAGTAGACCAGTAGGCCTTGTTGTAAGTGTATGTGTAGGCCTTGATAAGTGTATTTTTAAGTAGGACTTCTAAGTCAATCTTCTTACTTGCTCTGGCTCTTCTCTATTTCCTCAACTCTAAGTCTTAACTCTCCGGCTTCTCTGCCTTCTTCGTTACGGTAGTTTTGATCCCTTAAGGGACTAGTAACTTCTTTTCCGGGCTATTCACCATCAGGAAAGAGAGAAGTCAAGATAGACTGCAACTTCGTCCTTCGGACTTGATAGATGATATTCTAAGGCTTTGCCTCCGTTAGTTCCCGGATCAGGGATTTGATTCAATAGTATGTTCCCAGGGGAAGAGATGGGATGATAATCTCTTGCTTTAGACTTGTAGCCTTCCTCCCTTCGTAACTCAATCTAACTAGGATGAGTTAACTCTTGCTGCTCTTCTCGTTCTTAATGCTCTTCTCTCCTAACTACCTAGATCCCCGGGGAACTAGTTAAGCCTAATAGACTAGACCATCTCTTTCCCCCTGCCTTCTTCTTTCCTTTATAGCTTTCTCGGGCTGGCTTCTCCTACTCAATCAAGAAGCTTCAACACGGCTCCGCAACTATTTGTTTTTTTGGAGTTACGCTTGTTTTGATAAGGGTTTCGGAATAGGCTTCTCTTGGTTTTCTTTTTTCCTGGCTTCCGGGATTGCAAAGACTTAGTCTTAGTTTGATGCTCCGGCTTCTTCCTTACGTCCTATGTCACCGGAAGTCAGAATAGAAGATAGGATGCTTTCCCACTGAGACTAGTATTTCCCACTAAGACTAGTAGATTCTTGCCTTTAACACTAGATCCCGTGGTAATAACTAAATCTCATGACTTCAATCCGGCTTCGGACTTCTTTGCAGCTTCAGACTGATTAAAGGCTCTAGCCTACTGAATTTACTCAGTATGTTCCCACGGGTGAATCTAAGGGAATAGTAAGAGAAGACGCTTTCCTAGTGGAATTGATTCCAAGGACGGGAAAGTAAAAACTAAAGAGAAATAGGATGTTTTCTTGCTCTTCCTCTGAAGTAGCTTCTTTAAGGCATTAGTCTGACTTCCGGCTGACTCAACGGGATAAGGATATCCGCGCCCCCAACTATTTTATTTATTATTCGTTACAGTCTTCCCTTGCTATAAGTCTTAACTGTCTTCTTTCGTAGTGAAGCGGGGAAGAGACGAAGGCTCTAAGATAGGTAGCTTTTCTTTCTCCTGTCGTGCTTTCACCACAAGACAAAGAACCTTATATAACTTAAGCTTAAGGTTCTTTGCTGTTGTTGTTCTCCCATTTCCCTCATTCCCATTAACCGGAAATCAGGAATAGAATGACTTCTTTACGGAATCTCCAACTTCTTACTTCCTTTCTTCCTTTAAAGATGCAGTAAGGGCTTTCAAAGACTTAGATAGAGGATGCTCCTCCTTCTCATCAGTAGCAGATTCTATTCTCTACTGAAACTTCCTCATCAGGATATGATTACCTTCAATGGCATTTCCTTATCAGTTTCATAATCTCTTCAACTGCATTTCGTCCTTCAGGCCAGTCCGAGCCGTAAGCAATAGAATCACCAGGCGGCGGGAATAGAATATGGGTGATTACCCGGGGAGTAGGATGAGAATCAAAGTAAGGAAGAAGAATAACAGGGCTCTGCGCGCCCAAACTCAAACTTCTCTTCCTGCTCTTCTCTCAATCCTGCTATTTGAACCAGAAGACGAGACGAAAGGGGCGAGATTGATTGAGAAAGGTAGGTCGCCTAGAAAGGATTGCTTGCCCAGGAAAGAAATTCAAAGGCAAATTCTTTCCTAGTAAAGAGAAGGGGGTTGGCCGACTAAAGGTTAGAGTTAGAGGACTAAGTCGAAGCGCAGCACATAAGTGCATATTAATTCTCGGTTCCTCCCGTTCGATTAGCTCTCTCGCAACAAAGAGAGGAGCCGGTTTTCAGTTTTCAAAGAAGTCATTCGAGATTCCCCGATTTATTACTCAAACTAAGCTGACCGAGGAAGACGAAGATGAACAAGAACGTATCAAAGACAACAACCATGTTATTCTATTGCGTACCCTCACTTGAAAGAAAACCTTTTCCAACCTCTGATCTTTCTCGAGAAAGTTGGTTACATCTCAATGGAAGATTGTTGAGCCGCCAACGGATTCACGAGATGATGAATGGGGTGCGAATCACTTGAACCCTGTCCCGCCTTTTTCACTTTAACTCCATGGAGCCCTATGGAGTCAGAGGGGTACGGAGGAGAAATAGAGCACGTGGCAATTGATCTTGATTCAGTTGATTCTCTTCGAGAACAGCCATCATGGGTGATTAAGCAACTTCCAATTCAATGGTGGATGAAGAAATGAGCTAGCTACTCTTCGAGACGAAAAAAACTAGGGCATACTCAGCAGCTGCGGCTAGGATCAAGTCTTTGACAAAATGCAAACACCGTCTTTTTTGGCATCAACCTGATTTCCTTTCGAGAGACGACCTAAAAAGAGGAAGATGTCTCTAAACCCCGTGAAAAATGGCATAAAGCTGTTTTCACTCGGTAAGTGAATTTCAAATTGCATTTTTTGAGTCAACCCCGTGAAAAATGGCATAAAGCTGTTGGTCTTGCTGTGGCTAGCTTGTTTGGTGTATATGGCTAGTAAGTTTCTTATCTCGCCCACTGGTTTGTAACGACAGCGAAAGCTTAAGCTCTTTTATGGGGCATTGGGATTGCCCTTTCGCAAAAAGACCACTTCGAAAGAGCGGATGTTGCGCTCTGATATTACGTCCCATGCGAATCTATTAGATGAGAGCGAAAACCAAAAAGAACAGCATTCAATATCAATAAATTGAAAGTCGGAAATATATATCAATATAACTACAATATGGAGGTCCTTTTTTTTGGCAGCCACTATTCCGTACCGACTAACTATGTAAATAAATAAAAATACACAGCAGCCAGCTCATCAACGTAATTGAAATCAAGGATTTCGGTTGAAAGTCTTATTTGTTCTGCTAAACAAACGAGCCTAAACGGGTTTCCGTCGGCGGAGGACAGCTAGGCAAGCTCTAGCGGGAGAAACAAGGGCGTGGTGTGGATGGGATGGAACCGAGAAGCATTCGAGACAGGGTAAAACGAGGCCTGACAGGCCATAACCCAGAGAAAATATTCTTACTCCGAAGCGAGATGAATGACTGGTTTGCTATGAGACCCATCGACCTTGGGAGTGAATAGAAAGAAAGGATTGTCGGTTAGATTCAAGGTATGCCAGTTGATTGATTCTACTCCACTTTCCAGATTGGCTTAGTGTTAGATCTATCATTGGTGTCTCTTTTTTTATATTATTATATAAGAGAAAGTCACTCTAGTGGTCTGCCCCTGTAACTAACAATTTCATAAGAGAAGAAAGCTGTTAACGTAGGTCGGATCAACGCGGCAATAAATGCTATCCGACTTGAATGATCGAATTTATTTCACTTTTTACTTTTTTTTAGATTGGGTTGGTGTTCAGTGTACCCGGTACAAGATCGAAAAGAATGCCCGATATCGACACGAAGACTTGGGTTCAATACTTGAGTTGGACCAAATCTCTGCGGTTACTATATCAAATCGATCCGCCAACACGGATGGCACTCCTTAGATTAGAGCCCAGAAGCATCGTAGAAAGATTGTCTAGGGGGACAGAGCGATGGTTCCTGCTTTCAGTTTGGATTGCTTTGGGCAGGGCGGTAATGGTGAAGTATTGCTAAGAGTTAACAGGGGAAGGGCTTAAAAGAGATTACTGCTTTGGTTAACAGTGGAAATTTGCCCTCGTAAGGCCGAATTAATCAACAAGCAACCATAAGAGTATGCTTTTGGAGGAGCCCAGGAAGTAAATTCCCAATCCAATAAAGGCTGCCCACTTGACTCCTGGTGCCCACTCTCTATAAGTGATACCTGTGGCACTGCGAGTGAAACAAAATATCTCATAACCACGATAAAAGACTTCAAAACCACCCTTATCCTTTGATATTTCCTCACGCATTCTCTGCCTATACCTATAAGAAATATGATCACGCTAATTTGTCAAAAGTGGATCTATTTCAGAAATCTTCTGACCGTGTGGGAATGACTCCCTTTTTTACCCTATCCGATTCTTTACTTATAGTCTCTACCTTTGTATCTGATGTTCCTGCACCCTTTGCTTTAGCATATCCATCTGGATGCAGTGAAGAAGCATAATATCCTTCTCCATAAGTCTAACTATAACCATTGGTTGGTTCAATGTAATTAGGATCACCTTCTATCTTTGGACTGATTATCTACATCACCTGAGACTTGGGGTTCTTCTTCAACTGTCTCAGAAACCGAACATTGCTCTGTCGAGGATGAGGAGCCATCACTCTGACTGCCAGAACAGAACAAGGATCTTCTCTGATGACGCAACCTTCAAGAAGGGAATTCGGAATCATAAGACTACTTTGCAACAAAGAGAAAAAGAGTGCTTTCTCAGAAAAGAAAGAGAGATTGGCATTCCTCCGATCAGCATGAGAGCTCGATCCAGCTGAAAGCGATCCCTCAGAAAGTCCTTATAAACGGACTGCTCCTCTATGTGCTCCGAGACCCTCTCCTTGCTCGAGGGAAGATGTGCGGTTCTCTGCTTCAGCCGCGGGCTGAACACAGGAATTCCAAGCAAAGAAAGATGATTCAGTGGAGTAATACACTGTGTGGGACGGAGTAAGGGCCCATCGAAAGAAGAAAAGACTGCCTCTTTTCTCTTTTCTGTCTTACATGGACTCCGGTCTCTCTACCTTCAGCGTGCCAAATCCCAATCTGCAACAGAGCGAGTAGCCTGGTCAAGGAGTGCGAAGGGAGCTTTGGTTACGAATAAGGTTTTTATATCGTAGGAAGTGTAGTCGCCAAAAGGCGAGTTGAACGAAGGGCCTATGGAAGTCGGGGCTGAGCAACCTTTCTCTAGCTTTTTCAGTAGGGGAACTTCCCCCGGGTAGCAGGAGAAGTCTAGAGATAGGAAGAAGATAGAGGGAAATACATCCAAGGGAACTAAATCCACAAAAAAAGTAATTGGCTTTATCACAATCACAGGATTGATCTTGATCCCGGCGCTGGCTTTCACTCCTTTGACTGAGGGGCCGAGGATTAAAGAACATCCTCCGCTGCTAGCTTCTCTAGCTGCTGTGGTTGGTTATGTTCCTTTCAGCTTACAGAATATCCTCTTCTCGCTGTTCTTCTCTTTCCTGTATCGACCGTGAAGCTATACTCACTCTACTCACTGCGTTCCGGATTGAGCTTCAGTTTTAGCAGTACTTCGGTCAAGGAAAGACCTTCAAGCTGATATCTCCTACTTCCTTGTTCTTCCATGCTTACTTTTCTTATGCGCCAACAAGCCTAAAGAAACTAGCTCTTGCAGCTGTAGCTAGGGTCAAGCCAGTTCATGAATGGGACCATTAGGGTTTTGATATTCTAAATAGTTCCTGAACTAAGTAGTTAAGGAAGCTCCTTAGTTTCGGATGCTCTATTAGAGTTAGAAACAGAGGTGATAAAAGCTGTTACTAGCTCATAATTGGAATTACGACAGCTGATGACGGGTCTAGAGACCTTTTGCCTTGAGAAAAGCTCTTATAGGAGAGGGTGTTGAGGTCCTCTTACTAGTTCCTACTTCGCTTCAAGAATGTAGCTGAATATAGCTGTTGGAGCTAGTTGCCTCTTTGTAGCTGTTCTTCGTCTTATAGCTGTTCTACTTCCTGGTGCTCTTAGGACTAGGACTCCTGAAAGTCCAATAAGATGATAAGGAATAAGGGGCTACGGTCCGGAGTAAGCTTTTCCGGACTGAGCGGAGGGGATAATCTAAGACTTATTGAGTTCCCGTCCCGCTATTCCTTTATGGAATGAGCCCGTACCGTAATGCCTTAATGAGTTAGTTAAGGCTGTTCTAACTGTACTACATATACTTAATATCCTTGCTTCACTTCAGGAAATTCATTAACACCGTATTCGATTCCATCTTCTTCTTCTGTGCTCGTGACTATCTGTAGTATTGGCTAACTGGGCACAACCTATTTGAAAAGGAATGTAAAAGCATTGCGGATTCTTCCTTCAAACCTTCGACGTCTTATTGCCGTTGTCGAAAAGAATAGCAGGGCATTCGATAGCAGCTACTTCTGTGCTGCACATCTTTCCCGTTCGTATCGTAAGAATTTCATTGCCTCGTCCATTAACATTAACATGGGGACGAATTGTAGGCTCTTCGGTATCAAGACCGCTTTTTTCACCTGAGGAAGGATTTGCTGCTCGGTATAGTTGGCATTAGCATCAGTGTCTTAAAAAGAAAAAGGCTTTTGATCTTGAAGGCAGATCCGTCTTGGCCTGCAGCCTATGATAATTCATGCTATACTTCCTGCAAACAGTCTATTGACATTGATTCCCTCACAGCATATTCTCTTGCTGCGGATGAAGTAAGCCTAAGCCCTAGTTTACTATCTAGTGGCACTGTCACAACCCCATTTCTTGCGAACATCTGTCCATTTGTCCTCCTCAGGGATATCCTTACTAATGCCCCTTCCTCTAATGTCTTGAATTCCGTTTGAACTAATAGTTGGCTTCTTTCCTATTCTATTCCCAAGACCGTCCTTATCCGTAAAGCAGTAAAACAGGAAATGGCAATAAAGAAAAGTAAGAAGGAGAGGAATCGGATGACGAAGAAAAGCATTCATCCCATGAGATGCCATCTTATTTATATGCAAGACCGGCTACTGGTTTTTCTGACAGGTTCACAGCTCCTACTCGTACGAGAGCAGTAGCAAAGGTAATGCCTCCAACACCGGTTATTCCCACAGCTTATTCTATTCCTTGGCTGGCCTTCTGCTCCTATGTCGATGTTTTCGGAGCAAGAAGCAAGTCAGTCTTACCCCCGAGGTGCCTTAGCTAGCTTTCTGCCTCGATCAGCTCATATGCTTTTTTAGAGGAATTAGCATCTTTCCTACCCTAATCCTTGCTTTCCCAAACGTCAGCTAACCAATTACTATATATATTAACAAAACATAGATTCTAGCTTGAACCCAAAGGGAAGGAAGGGTTTAGTTCCGAGTTAAGGGCTGAGGGTGGGGAATGTTCCCATAATCCGACTTTTGTCTGCCTTCCTTCTTGCCTTGGCGCTTTGCTTTGCCCCTTGCCGAAAGGCTTTTGTGAACTGCTTTTTACTTTGCAAGACTAGCCCTTGTCTGGTCACGGTCACGTCACTCCCTTTCCTTCCGTTCACTGATGTGTACGACCCTTCGTCATGGTTTCCCCTTTTTCTCTACATTCATAGCTTTCTACCCGATTGGATTGATTGCCTATGCTTTCTTCCTCTGTTAACGAATTAGAAAACGCATTCTCTAAAGCAACCCAACGCCTTGAAGCAGGAAAGGCAAGCTATTTTAATAACAGGATTTTCTTTTTTAGAATACGAGATTACCTTAAAACTTATTCCACCATTCTTGGTACCAGACTAACTATGAAAAAGGGGCCTAGACTTCTGGTATAATTCCGTCTATTGCTCCTTACCCTATAGGAGATCTTCCCAGTGCCAAGAACTAGGATCAGTTTCAACTTTTGAGTACGCAAGTGGGCTCTTCCTTTACTACTACGCTCTTTCTCCCGTCTCGAACGTGATTTGTATTTGATGCTCTTATCGGATTGGATGCTTGATTCCTTAGCAGAGCTAATGTAATGGCTCACTTCACTACCTTAAGACCAAGCTGGGACATTCTCTTAAGCTTAAAAAGAGTCTTTCCGGGTTGGGATAAGTTGAACTGTTTACTTCTATTTGAACTACTCCGAATTCTTTTCACTCTTTATCTTTATGGCAGCAGCTAGTTTAGTGGCATCTATTTTGCTCAGTTGTCTTCCTGGTCCGATTTCAATCTTTTTCATGGTATGGAACTCCAATCCTTCCTGCAACAGAGTCAAAGCTTCAAGTTCAAAAAGAAAAGATCAGTAAACCAGTAGGCCAGCCAAGTTTTTCGATCCATTGAAAGTGCCCTTCCAGCTAGTGCTAGTGATAAAGCTTCTTCAATCATAAGATGAGAAAATCTTGTTCAAATCATCCAGTTATAAGAGAATCCCTTACAAGGGTTGGCCGGTCTTAAACCCTTTCTAACAAATCTCTTCACTTCGAGTCCTTTGGATTGCTAGGGTAAACCCCTTCTTTTCCAGTGGCAGTTTCTTTTGATGGCGATCTAGCCGAGCTATTAGCATAAAATATGCATTTTCTTTTACTTAAGATAGCTGTTTAGTTGATTGATATATACACTGACTCTAAATGAAAAGTAGTTTCAGCTAGCCTGTGATCAAGCCAGCTTCCTCTTTCGCAGTCCAGGTGAAGTCCCCCCCAGGTATTTCCTGTCTTAAGCATACCCTTTTTTAAAAGGGGGTGCATGCGAGCGAGTTGCAGTACCAATCCTACTTCCATACAGTGCTAGAAAAAAAAGCGCTTCCCGGTAGTGTAAGAACAGTTATAAGCCCTGCAGCCCCTGTGTAAACCAAGCCTTTTTTAATTCATTCCTCTCTCTTGTTTAAGTGCCAACCCCATCCTCATCTCCTGAACAAAACTCAAAGGAGGCAAACAAGAGCAAAAATCCAGCGGATCTAGGGTAAGTTACAGACCAGTCATACCTTATGTAAGTAAGTGTTAAGCAATCCCGGAGAAGGCACAATACGTTCTTAGATTCGACATTACCGGTAAAAGCATTGATTCTAAGCCTTTCCTCGATCGGAAGCAGAAAAGAAAATCCTGTTCTGTTAGGGTCACGAGAAAGTCAGTAGTCGATTGGGGATTTCCTTCTATAAACAAGTGTAGCGAAGTCACCTCCGGTCACTCTTACAGAGCCTTATCCTTCATGTCTATCTTCCATGACAAGATGAATTTATTGCCTATAAGTTGTTTGAGAATAGGTTGTTCAAGCATCTCCTTCTCTCTAAGACTAAGAAGAGCAATTAGTTAACTACCTGTCCTTTCATTTAAGAAGGAAGTAAGCCAACTACCTTATTGTTGGAGTGACTCACATAAGCTAGAAAGAATCTTCCTAATGCGCTCCCATGCCCGAATCCGTACTGCTTGTAGGCCATTCTCTCTAGCTGCTGCAGTAGCAGGCACGTATCGAAGGAGAATAGTAGGAAGTTCCTAAGAAAGAGAAAGAGTTCTATCCCTCAACGGCAGCAAGCAAGTCCGTCTTTTCGGGTTCAGGGATGAGGAATGAAAGGTGAT